AATAAAGTGCCTGAATAAAGGGTTATCGTGATAGGATAAATAAAGTAATTTCTAAAATTACCTTTATTACATTTAATAGAATTAAACTATTACCTAAAATATCAAAAATTTTTGTGCACCATACACCAAAATGTATAATAAATATACATTATACTAGAAAAGTAAGCTAAATAAGCTAATGGGTTCATACCCCATTTATAGAGGAAATCCTCTCTTCTCTAATGACCAACAATTCAACAAAAATCCTCTTGTTAACAACTCTAATAAGAGGTATATTAATTTCAATTTCATCAAATTCATGATTAGGGGCATGAATAGGATTAGAAATTAATTTATTATCATTTATTCCTCTAATATCAACTAATAAGAACGTATACACAACAGAAGCCTCAATAAAATATTTTATTGTACAAGCTCTAGCATCATCAACTCTACTGTTCCTAATTATTAGAAAATCAATAATTGAAGAATTATATACATTTTCTAATAATTATTTGACATCAATAGTTATTAATACACCTTTATTATTAAAAAGTGGAGCTGCTCCACTTCACTGATGATTTCCAAGTATTATAGAAGGATTAAGATGAAACAATTGTTTCATCTTAATAACTATTCAAAAAATTGCACCACTAATATTGATTTCATATTCACTAACCATAGATACATTTATGTGAACTATTATTTTAATATCAGTTATTATTGGATCTATTGGTGGATTAAATCAAATTTCAATTCGAAAAATCCTAACATACTCTTCAATTAATCACATAGGGTGAATGTTAGTAGCTATAAATATTGGAGAAAATATATGAATTTTTTACTTCCTAATTTACTCAATTCTAACTTTAACAATCATTACAATTGTTAAATCACATCAAATTTCATTTATTAATCAAACATTTTTAACAGGAAGTGAGATATCTACAATAAAATTTTTAATATTTACCACTTTATTATCACTAGGAGGCTTACCTCCATTTTTAGGTTTTTTACCAAAATGAATTATTATTCAACACATAATTATAAACGAAATAAATTTTATTATTTCGTTTATAGTGGTTATATCACTAATAACATTGTATTATTATCTACGAGTTTGCTATGCAAGTTTTATAATTCTATATATCGAGCCAAAATGAAATGTTCAATTTCATAATAATAAAATTATTCCAACTGGAATAATTTTATCTTCAATATCTATGCTAGGTTTAATATTATGTACACTAACAATAAATATCTTTTAAAGGCTTTAAGTTAATTTTAAACTAATATCCTTCAAAGCTATAAATAAAGATTAAATTTCTTTAAGCCTTAGTAAATAATTTACTCCTATAGAATTGCATTCTATTATCATACAAAATATGAATATAAGACCTTTAACAAATTTATTCATTCTTGATAGTAGAAGAGAAATAATTCTCCTTAATAGATTTACAATCTATCACCTATTCAACCTCAGCCATTCTACTAACTTTGCAACGATGAATATTTTCAACAAATCATAAAGATATTGGAACATTATATTTTATTTTCGGTGCCTGATCAGGTATAGTGGGAACATCACTAAGAATATTAATTCGTGCTGAGCTCGGGCAACCAGGTTCACTAATTGGAGATGATCAAATTTATAATGTAATCGTTACTGCCCATGCCTTCATTATAATTTTCTTTATAGTAATACCAATCATAATTGGGGGATTTGGTAATTGATTAGTACCACTAATATTAGGAGCCCCAGATATAGCCTTCCCACGAATAAATAATATAAGATTCTGATTATTACCACCTTCATTAACTTTATTACTAGCTAGTAGTATAGTAGAAAGAGGTGCCGGAACAGGATGAACAGTATACCCACCACTAGCAAGAGGCATTGCTCATGCCGGAGCATCTGTTGATCTAGCAATTTTTTCATTACATCTAGCAGGTGTATCCTCAATTCTAGGAGCTGTAAATTTTATCTCCACAACAATTAATATAAAACCTATTAATATAAAACCAGAACGAATTCCCCTTTTCGTATGATCAGTAGCTATTACAGCATTATTATTATTATTATCTCTACCAGTGCTTGCTGGAGCAATTACTATATTATTAACTGACCGAAATCTAAATACATCCTTTTTTGATCCAGCAGGAGGGGGTGACCCAATTTTATATCAACACTTATTCTGATTCTTTGGTCATCCAGAAGTCTATATCTTAATTCTTCCTGGATTCGGTATAATTTCACATATTATTTGTCATGAAAGAGGAAAAAAGGAAGCTTTCGGAAACCTAGGAATAATTTTTGCCATACTAGCAATTGGTTTATTAGGATTTGTAGTATGAGCACACCATATATTTACCGTAGGAATGGATGTTGATACACGAGCATATTTTACATCAGCTACTATAATTATTGCAGTTCCAACAGGAATTAAAATTTTTAGTTGACTAGCTACCGTATATGGTTCACAATTATCTTATAGAGCACCCTGTTTATGATCATTAGGATTTGTATTCCTATTCACCATTGGAGGTTTGACAGGCGTCGTATTGGCAAATTCATCAATTGATATTGTTTTACATGATACTTATTATGTAGTAGCTCACTTCCATTATGTATTATCGATAGGAGCAGTATTTGCTATCATAGCAGGTTTCATCCAATGATATCCTCTATTTACAGGTTTAACTATAAATCCAAAATGATTAAAAGCACAATTTGCAATTATATTTGTAGGAGTAAACATAACATTCTTCCCACAACATTTTCTTGGATTGGCTGGTATACCTCGACGATACTCCGACTATCCTGATGCTTATACAGCATGAAATGTAGTATCATCTATTGGATCTATAATTTCATTTGTAGGAGTTCTAATATTTATTTTCATTATATGAGAAAGTATAAGAACTAATCGACAAATTCTATTTCCTACACAAACAAGAAACTCGATTGAATGACTACAAAATTTACCACCTGCAGAACATAGCTATTCAGAATTACCAACAATTACTAGTTAATATATTAATATTATTCTAATATGGCAGATAAGTGCAATGGATTTAAGCTCTATAAATAAAGTATTTTAAAAACTTTTATTAGAAATAATGACAACATGAGCCAATATAAATTTACAAGACAGAGCATCTCCTATTATAGAACAATTAATTTATTTCCATGATCATGCCTTAATAATCATTATTATAATTTTAATAGTTGTATCATATATAATAATTGCAATAGTTTTTAATAAATATATTAATCGATTTTTATTGGAAGGTCAAATAATTGAATTAGCATGAACAATTGCTCCAGCAGTAATTTTAATCTTTATTGCAGTACCATCTCTACGACTACTATATTTAATAGATGAAATTAATACACCTACAGTAACATTAAAAACTATTGGACATCAATGATATTGAAGATATGAATATTCAGATTTCGCAAAGGTAGAATTTGATTCATATATAATTCCTCAAGATGAAATAGATCATAGTATGTTCCGACTACTAGATGTTGATAATCGAGCAGTTTTACCCATGAATACATTTATTCGAATTATCGTAACAGCAGCAGACGTTTTACACTCATGAACAATTCCGAGCCTCGGCGTAAAAGCTGATGCAACTCCAGGTCGCCTAAACCAAGTTAGATTTTTAATTAATCGACCTGGAGTTCTATATGGTCAATGTTCAGAAATCTGCGGAGCAAATCACAGATTTATACCAATCGTAATTGAAAGTATTTCAACAAATAGTTTTATTAACTGAATCCTAAAAATAAATGAATCATCAGATGACTGAAAGCAAGTAATGGTCTCTTAAACCAAATTATAGTAATTTAGCAATTACTTCTGATGAGAAAATTTAGTTAAATAATAACATTATCTTGTCAAGATAAAATTATTCATATGAATAATTTTCTATTCCACAAATAATACCTCTAAGATGATTAATGCTATTTTCATTTTTCTCCATTATATTTATATTATTCAATTCCATAAATTATTTCTCATATATTCCAATTAAATCATTAACAGAAAAAAAAATAATTAATATAAAAATTATAAATTGAAAATGATAAGTAATTTATTTTCAGTATTCGATCCATCAACAAGTGTAATAAATTTATCATTAAATTGAATTAGCACTATATTAGGACTATCTATTATTCCAATAAGCTACTGATTAATTCCATCACGACACTATATTTTATGAAATAAATTACTAATAAATTTACATAAAGAATTTAAAACATTACTTGGAACAAAAAATTCTTATAAAGGAGCTTCATTTATTTTTATTTCCCTATTTTCAATAATTATATTTAATAATTTTTTAGGTCTATTTCCATATATTTTTACCAGAACAAGTCATATAGTATTAACCTTATCTTTAGCATTACCACTTTGAATCAGTTTTATATTATTTGGTTGAATTAATAACACTCAACATATGTTTGCACACCTTGTACCACAAGGTACTCCTCCAGTATTAATACCATTTATAGTATGTATTGAAACAATCAGAAACATAATTCGACCTGGGACACTAGCAGTACGGTTAGCTGCAAATATAATTGCTGGTCATTTACTATTAACCCTATTAGGAAATACAGGCCCATTTATAAGTTATATGATATTAAGATTATTAATTATAACCCAAATTGCATTATTAATTTTAGAATCCGCAGTAGCTATCATTCAATCATATGTATTTGCAGTGCTTAGTACTTTATATTCTAGAGAAGTAAATTAATGACAAGACACGCAAATCACCCATTTCACTTAGTTGATCAAAGTCCATGACCCTTAACTGGGGCTATTGGTGCAATAGTAACAATAACAGGTATAATTAAATGATTTCACCAATATAATCAAGAGCTACTAATAATTGGCATAACCATTATATTATTGACAATAATTCAATGGTGACGAGATATTGTACGAGAAGGTACTTATCAAGGGTTACATACCAAAATAGTAACAAAAGGATTACGATGAGGTATAATCCTATTTATTGTTTCAGAAGTATTCTTCTTCATTTCATTTTTTTGAGCATTCTTTCATAGAAGTCTATCTCCAACTATTGATATTGGATCCTTATGACCACCTATAGGTATTTATCCTTTCAATCCACTACAAATTCCACTATTAAATACAGCTATTTTATTAGCATCAGGAGTTACTGTAACATGAGCACATCATGGTCTCTTAGAAAATAATTACAATCAAACACTACAAGGATTATTTTTTACAGTTGTATTAGGCATTTATTTTACCGTTCTACAAGCTTATGAATATATAGAAGCACCTTTCACCATTGCAGATTCAGTATATGGATCTACCTTCTTTATTGCAACAGGATTCCACGGACTACATGTTATTATTGGAACAACATTTTTAATAACTTGCCTATTACGACACTTAACATTACATTTTTCATCAAACCACCATTTTGGTTTTGAAGCAGCAGCTTGATATTGACACTTTGTAGATGTTGTATGATTATTCTTATATATTTCTATTTATTGATGAGGAAGATAATATAATTTATCTAATATAATTAGTATATTTGACTTCCAATCAAAAAGTTTGTATAAACAAGATAAATAATTTTATTAACAAGATACTCTATTATAATAATTATAATATTGTCAACAATTATTATAATATTAGCGACAATATTATCAAAAAAACAGATTGAAGATCGAGAAAAAAGTTCACCTTTTGAATGTGGATTTGACCCAAAATCAAGAGCACGATTACCTTTTTCACTACGATTCTTTTTAATTGCAGTAATCTTTCTAATCTTTGATGTTGAAATTGCCCTATTATTACCAATAACAATCATTATATACACATCAAGAATCATAATATGAACAATTATTAGAACAGCATTCTTACTAATTCTATTATCCGGTTTATATCATGAATGAAACCAAGGATCATTAGAATGAGCATCATAGGATAGTAGTTAAGTATAACATTTGGGTTGCATTCAAAAAGTATTGATTATTCAATCTATCTTAAATAAGAAGCAACTAATTGCAATCAGTTTCGACCTGATATTTAGATAAATATTATCCTTATTTTTAACTGAAACCAAAAAGAGGTATATTACTGTTAATAATATAATTGAATTAAATATTCCAGTTAAGGAAATGTGTAGAACAAGTAAAAGCTGCTAACTTATTACTTTAGCGGTTAAATTCCGTTTACATTTCTAATTTATATAGTTTAAAAACATTTAAAAACACTACACTTTCACTGTAGAAATAAAGGAAACTTTTATAAATACTTAAAGATTAAATAAATCTCATTAACATCTTCAATGTTATGCTCTATAATATAAGCTATTCAAGTTTAAATAATTAATATAAACATCATAATAATAATCCATATTACAAAAAATATAAGAAAGAACTTTAAATTATTATATTGCCATCACTGATTAATTTTACCTATATATATAAACAATATATATATACCTTGACCTCCAAAATATTCTCTCCAACCAGAATCAAATACCCTATATGATTTATATCCCAAAAATAAAGGTATATTAGATACACCATAAGTAGAAATATATGGTATAAATCATATAGAACCTATAAATCTCGAATATAAATAAAATTTAATAGATAATAATTTATTACCAATACTAATTTTAGAAATTTCATAACCAAATCAGCCACCTAAAAAACTAACTAACAATACTAAAGTTTTTAAGTAAAAAGGTAAACAAATTAACAGAGGAGTAGGAAAAATAACTCAACTAAGAAAACTACCACCTATGACAGCTATAATTAATAAACCTAATATCCCCTTAATTATATTAAATCTATATTCACCCATATTATATATACTTAATATATTAAAATCACCACACAACGTATAATAAAATAAACGAAAAGAATAACAAACAGTTAAACCCGTAGAAAAATAAAACAAAAAAAATCCGAACATATTTATATATCTTAAAGATACTATTTCCAAAATTAAATCCTTTGAATAAAATCCTGCCAAAAATGGTATGCCACACAAAGCAAGATTAGAAATACATAAACAAGTTGAAGTTAAAGGTATTTGAAAGGATAAATTACCTATAAAACGAATATCTTGAGAATCCCTTATAACATGAATTACTATACCAGCACATATAAACAATAATGCCTTAAATAAAGCATGTGTTAATAAGTGAAAAAAAGCTAAAACAGAAAATCCTATAGACAAAATACTTATTATTAAACCCAACTGTCTTAAAGTAGATAAAGCAATAATTTTCCTCAAATCATATTCAAAATTTGCCCCTAAACCAGCTATAAATATTGTTAAACCAGAAATAAGTAGAATAAAAATATTTAATCAATCACTAAAAACAACTCTAAAACGGATTAATAAAAAAACACCTGCAGTAACTAATGTCGAAGAATGAACCAAAGCAGATACCGGAGTAGGAGCTGCTATAGCAGCAGGAAGTCAAGAAGAAAATGGAATTTGAGCTCTCCTAGTTATTGCTGCTACAACCACAAGAAAGGAAATAATTTCTATTTCAAAACTACCTTTTAATAATTCCAAATAATAAATATAGTTCCATCTCCCAAAGTTTAATATTCAAGAAATAGCTATTAATAAACAAACATCCCCGATCCGATTAGATAATGCAGTAATTATTCCTGCATTATAAGACTTAACATTTTGATAATAAATAACTAAACAGTAAGAAACTAAACCCAAACCATCTCAACCCAACAAAATTCTAATTATGTTAGGTCTAATAATTAAAAATATTATAGATATTACAAATATTAGAACTAGTAAAATAAATCGATTAATATTTATATCACCATCCATATAATCTTCTCTATATAAAATAACTAGAGAAGAAATAAAAAAAACAAAACCTATAAATAATAAAGATATTCAATCAAATAAAAAAGTTATAACAACAGATCTAGTATTAAAGCTAATAATATCCCATTCAATAAAATAAATTATATCACTAATAATAAAATAAAATCCTATAAAAATTAAAATAATTCTAAAAATAAATAAAAATAAAAATCTAATAAAACAAATTGATATATATATAATAACCTAAGATAAATAAATTATATCATTGACACCACAAATCAACATTTTACTACATTAAACTACTTAAGTACACTTATATTCAAAATGCAACAACATCACTATTCAAAATTAACATATTCAATGGAAATCAATGTAAAAACAAAAGTAAATATTCACGAGAGTAACCTAAAGAACAAGAATAAATACCAGAATAATATATTCCATGTTGACTATATGAATAAAGATATAATGTATAAGCAGCACTAAAAAAAGATAAAAATATTAAAGTGTATATAGTTAATCATGATCAACCTACTAAGCTATTTAATAGTCTAATTTCACCTAATAAATTTAATGAAGGTGGAGCGGCTATATTACAAGATCTTAATAAAAATCATCATATAGTTATTCTTGGTATAAATCCCATTAAACCCCTATTGATTAATAATCTCCGACTACTTAAACGCTCATAAGAAATATTAGCCAAGCAAAATAAACCAGAAGAACATAACCCATGAGCAACTATTAAAATGTATGAACCACAAAATCCCCAATAATTCAAAGTCATCAAACCCCCAATAACAATACCTATATGAGCTACAGAAGAATAAGCAATTAATGACTTTAAATCTGTTTGACGCATACAAATTAATCTAACAATTACACCACCAATTAATCTAATAGAAATTCAAATATAATTAAATACAAAAAAATTAGTTAAAATTACAAATACACGCAATAAACCATATCCTCCTAACTTTAACAATACACCAGCCAAAATTATTGAACCCGAAACAGGGGCTTCTACATGAGCCCTAGGTAATCATAAATGAACTAAAAATAAGGGTATCTTAACCAAAAATGCTATAATTATACATAAATAAAACAAATTATTAATATAAAAATCATTTATCAACAAAGGAATATATAATAAACCTAAAAAATTATAAATATAAAATATACCAATCAATAAAGGTAATGATGCCAATAAGGTATAAAATAATAAATAAATACCAGCCTGAAGCCGTTCAGGTTGATATCCTCAACCTAAAATTAAAAAAAAGGTTGGGATAAGTCTGCCTTCAAAAAATAAATAAAATGAAAACATACTTAATCTCCCAAAAGTACAATAAAGTATAATTACTAAAATAAGAACAATAAACAAAAAAAAATTTTTATAATAATTATGGCGAAAAATAGATTCTCTCGCTATAATTATTAATACACAAATTCATAATCTTAACAAAATTAAACCAAAGGAAATTAGATCTTCACCAAACAAGTACCCTAAATTGCTCCAGCAAAATAAACTAGGTATAGAAAATATAAATAAAAAACATAAAAGGAATATTAATGATTGAATTATTCATCAAGAATTACCTAATAAGCATAAAGGGATTAAAAAAATTAAATATATTAAAAATTTTAACATTGTAATATAACATATGATTGAAAATAATCATTACCATAACTACGAATTATAGAAACTAAAATAGATAAACCTAAAGCACCTTCACAAACAGAAAATGTTAAAAAAACTATTCTAAAAAATAATTCATAGTTAAAACTATTTAAATAAGTGTATAACATTAAAAATAAGATCAAGACAATAAATTCTAAACTCAACAAGGTAACAAGTAAGTGTTTACGATTAGAAGAAAAAACCCAAATACCACAAAAAAATATAATAGAAAAAAAGATAATTTTCATTAGTTTTAATAATTTAACAAAAATATTGGTCTTGTAAACCAAAAATAAGGAACACCTTTTAAAACTTCAGAAAAAAGATAATAATCTTTTCATTAATCCCCAAAACTAACATTTTAAATAAACTACTTTCTGACATTAAAAATATTATAATTATAATATTAACTACAAGAATAATCTTCACGCAAATAAGACATCCATTAGCAATAGGGCTTATATTACTAATTCAAACAATTATTGTATGTATAATAAGAGGTTTACTATCACAAAGATTTTGATTTCCATATATTCTATTCCTAATCTTTCTAGGAGGAATATTAGTATTATTTATTTATGTAACAAGACTAGCTTCAAATGAAATATTTTATATATCAATAAAAATGTTAATAAGCATTATTATTATTATATTAATATTATTACTAGTTATCAATATAGATTTAATAATCAACAATACAGAACTTATGATTCACGAAAACATTTATAATAAACAAAATGAAATTATGAACTCACTAACAAAACTGTATAATCAACCAACTAATTTAATTACCATCATACTTGCTTCCTACTTATTCTTAACACTAATCGTAGTAGTAAAAATCACGAATATCTCAAAAGGACCTCTACGACAAATAAATTAATGAATAAACCTATACGTATTAAACATCCACTATTCAAAATTGCCAACAATGCCTTAATTGATTTACCAACACCATCCAATATTAGAACATGATGAAACTTTGGTTCACTATTAGGATTATGTTTAGTAATACAAACTGCCACAGGATTATTCTTGGCAATACATTATTGTCCTAATATTGAAATAGCTTTTTCTAGAACTGCCCATATTTGTCGTGATGTAAATTATGGTTGATTATTACGAACTTTACACGCTAATGGAGCATCTATATTCTTTATCTGTATTTATTTACACATTGGACGAGGAATATATTATGGATCATATAAATTTTTACATACCTGATCGGTAGGTGTAATCATCCTATTCCTAACAATAGCAACAGCTTTTATAGGTTATGTCCTCCCATGAGGACAAATATCATTTTGAGGAGCAACTGTAATTACAAACCTTTTATCAGCAATTCCATACCTTGGAATTGATTTAGTACAATGAGTATGAGGTGGTTTTGCAGTAGATAATGCAACACTTAATCGATTTTTTACATTCCATTTTCTTCTCCCATTTATTGTAATAGCAGCTGTAATAGTCCATTTACTATTTTTACACCAAACAGGATCAAATAACCCTACAGGGTTAAATAGAAATATTGATAAAATTCCATTTCATCCTTATTTTACAATTAAAGATGTTGTAGGATTTCTAATCCTAATTATATTATTAACAGTATTATCACTAAAAGAACCATATATTCTAGGAGACCCAGATAATTTTATCCCTGCTAATCCACTAGTTACCCCAGTTCATATTCAACCTGAATGATATTTCCTATTTGCATACGCAATTTTACGATCAATTCCAAACAAACTAGGAGGTGTAATCGCCTTAGTAATATCAATCGCAATTTTGTTTATTATACCCATATATAATTCAAACTTCCGTGGTATACAATTTTACCCTATCAACCAGATCATATTTTGATTAATAACAAATATTGTAATCTTATTAACATGAATTGGAGCACGACCAGTAGAAGATCCTTATATTATTACTGGGCAAATCTTAACAATTTTGTACTTCTTATATTATATTATCCATCCCATAATAACAAGATTTTGAGATAAATTAAATAATTAAAGTTAAAAAGCTTTAAAGAAAAGTATATGTTTTGAAAACATAAGAAAGAAGTTAAAATCTTCTATTAACTTTACTTAAATTAATACACTTAAACCAACAATAAAAATAAATAAATCCTAATACCCAAAAAAAACAACAAATAATTTAATGACAAGGGTAAAAATCTCTTCCAAGCTAAATATATTAACTTATCATAACGAAAACGCGGTATTGTACCACGAACTCAAATAAATATAAAAGAAAGAAAAGAAAGCCTAAAATAAAAAAATATAGAATTAATATCTCTACCTAAAAAAATAATACAAAATAATATTCTCATAAATAAAATACTAGCATATTCAGCTAAAAAAATTAATGCAAAGCCACCTCTTCTATATTCAACATTAAAACCCGAAACCAACTCCGACTCACCCTCAGCAAAATCAAAAGGAGTACGGTTGGTTTCAGCTAAACATGAAGTAAATCAAACCATTGACAAAGGAAATGTAAAAAAAATTATTCAAATGTAAACTTGAAAATCATAAAATATTATTAAATTGTATCTACCCACTAAAAATACAAAAGATAACAAAATTAAAGCCAATCTAACCTCATAAGAAATTGTCTGAGCAACAGCACGTAATCCTCCCAACAACGCATAATTAGAATTAGATGACCAGCCCGCAATTATAACAGTATATACACCCAAACTAGTACAACAAAGAAAGAATAATAAACCCAACTCAAAAGAAATAAAACCAGTAAAATATGGAATTACAAATCATACTAATAAAGACAAAAATAATCTAAAAACAGGAGCAAAATAATAACATAAATAATTAGATAAAAAAGGAAAAGCTTGTTCCCTAGTAAAAAGCTTAATTGCATCACTAAAAGGCTGCAAAATACCAATAAAACCAACCCTATTAGGGCCTTTACGAATATGAATATATCCAAGAACCTTTCGCTCTAATAAAGTCAAAAAAGCAACACCAACTATAACAAAAATAACCAACAAAATAAAAATAATAAACAAACCAAAAATTTCCTTAAACATAAATACTATTTATAGAATAAATCTATATTCAAAGATTCTAAATCCATTGCACTTATCTGCCAAAACAGTAACAATTAATAAAAATCATAAATAAAAAATTATTCCAGATACCTGGTCCTCTCGTACTAAGATATAAAATTTATTATAGATAGAAACCGACCTGGCTCTCGCCGGTCTGAACTCAGATCATGTAAGATTTTAAAGGTCGAACAGACCTAAACAAATTGAAATTCTACACCCAAATTAAACCTTAATCCAACATCGAGGTCGCAAACCCATTTATCAATAAGAACTCTCAAAAAAGATTACGCTGTTATCCCTAAGGTAATTTAATCTTATAATCAACAAAATTGGATCAAGTATTCATAAATCAATGTATATTTAAACAAAAAGAGTTAATTAATTCTTCCAATCACCCCAATAAAATATATTAAATACTAAATAAAATAAACAAACAAAATAAATAGAATAATGTATATAAACTCTATAGGGTCTTCTCGTCCTATAAATAAATTTAAGCTTTTTAACTTAAAAATTAAATTCAATAAAATAATAAGAAACAGTATATTCCTCGTCCAACCATTCATTCCAGTCCACAATTAAAAGACTAATGATTATGCTACCTTTGCACGGTCAAAATACCGCGGCCCTTCAAATCTATCAGTGGGCAGGTCATATCTCATATTAAAATTCAAGAAAAGATGTTTTTGATAAACATGCGAGAACACTTTTATTTGCCTAGTTCCTTTTAAAATCTTAACAAAGATTTAACAGTATAAATAGAAAATTACTAATTCCATCATAATTACAAATAAACAATAATTTAATAAAAAATTTCAGTAAAATAATTAAATATTAATAAATCAAAATCCTAAAAAATAAAATTTTAACAAACTTAAAATGATAGTTATTATAAAACCAACATTATTTAATAAATAAAAAAATTATAAAAATATGTTAAAGAGCTTATCCCCCACAACATTGATATTAATAAAATAAAAACTAAAAAGATAGAAATATAATAATAATATATGAATTAAATTCATTTCCTGAAAAACCAGAAACCATTGAAGCCGAATAACATTTCACTACCAAATAATAATTATTAATAATTATAAAACAGTAACTAAAATAATTAATTAGATCCTTCAAAATCGGGAAACAAAAAATTTATAATATAATTTAATAAACCCTGATACACAAGGTACAACAAAAATTTACTTCTATAAATTAATAATATAACCTTTACAGTAAAAATAAACTATAATTAAAAAAATTTAATCAATCAACATATACAAAAACAATAAATTAATTTTAATACAAATATAAAACACAAAAAAAAAAATAATTTATATAACAACTCAGGCTATATCGAATTGCACGATAAAATTATTCAGTGTAAATGAAATTCTTAACTTAAAGATTTAACCCGTATTGAAAATAATCATTCCAGCCACACCTTCCGGTACAACCACTATGTTACGACTTATCTCAATTAATAAATAATGAGAGCGACGGGCGATGTGTACATATTTTAGAGCCAAAATCACTATTACAATCTACAAAAAATTACAATTAAATCCAATTTCATAATAAAATTTCAAATAATAATCCAATAATAAATATAAATGTAATCCATCTCCACCAAAACATAAACTGCACCTTGACCTGAAATAATTTATATAATTAAATCAAGAAAATTCAATTTACTCTAAAAAGATTTTCATTATAACGGCGGTATACATATAATAATTCTGGTAAGGTTCAACGCGGACTATCGATTAAGGGACAGATTCCTCTAAAAAGACTAAAATACCGCCAAATTCTTTAAGTTTCAAGACCCTAACTAATACTACTCAAGTTAAAAATAATTTATATCTAAAATAATAGGGTATCTAATCCTAGTTTAAAACAAAAGATTTCATAGCCTCAAATAAAATAAAGTTATAATAAATATTAAGATTTCACCCAAAAATAACAAAATAACTTCAAAAAAACCTTTAACTACTTTAACTAAAAAGATTTACTCATATTCATTGTATAACCGCGGATGCTGGCACAAATTTTACCAATAATAAATCAAAATTACCAAATCAAATTCCCATAAATTTACAAAATTTATTACTGCGAATAAGCAAAAAAAAATTAAATTATCATTAAGATAAAAATAATTGAATCCCGCAAAAACTTACATATAAAATAATTTAAAAGCAAATAAATAAGCAAGAATAAAACTCATCAAATAAATACTGAAACAAAAATCGGAACTAAATAAAAAAATAAAGACTAAATAAAATCAAAAATAAAAAAAGTAAAACCCGAATTTCTCCATACATTTCAACCAACTCACAACGTATTTTTAACACAACTACTAACATCAACTCTTTCAACTCTTAAGAAAACATTTAAAACCACGGACCCAAAAAAAAAAAACTGAAACATTAACCTTAACCTATAATAAAATTCTCTTTTCCTATAATAGTAACAGTATAACTACAGATCTCATTTTTTTTTTAATTATTAAATGAGATCTGTAGTTATACTGTTACTATTATTTATACACTAAAGGTTTAATGTCACTGTTAACAATAATTGTATCCCGTCAATTATTTATTTTATATATACATATATATATATAAGGACCTATTTTGAATAATTAATTATTGATAAATAGATTTAACAAGAATATATTTTTTATATAAATAATATATATTCTAATAATTTAGATTTATATTAATATAAATCATATATATATATATACCTCTATTTTTCAACAATAATGCTGTATATTCATAGATAATCTGTATTATATATAAATTAATTATTATAATATAAATAAACCTATTTTTTAGTAAAATAGGTCATTTTATTTAAATAATTAATTTATATATATATATAATCTTATATTAATAAAAAATCGAGTTACCAACATTTAATGGAATACTTATTATAATCCATAAATATAGAACCAATAAAGAAAATGTTATCTTAAAATAACAAA